TATAGCGCGACTTGTCAGAAATATTGGGTCATATGGGATTTCCCCGTTATCTCCCCCGATCGAGATATCCTCGGTTTCGCCCAAGAAAGATTAATTGAATCATCAAAAATTTGGAGCGTGAGGTACTATTAAATCAAATCCATTTTTGGGGGGGATTCAGATTACTATTATCAATTATAATGATTTATGGTTGGGTTGGTTGGGCTAATAAAATGAAGTATCCAGGCTCCGTTTAGAAAAACCCAATTGGTAATATATCTATGATTACTACTTGTATCATAAATAATTCCTATTTGTAAAGAGATCCCGTTTGGAAAGAGAAGCGGTCTCAATTAATCAATGTTAATCAATCGAATGGATGAATACATCAAATATTTGGCGGAAGGCATGAAATGAATTGAAAAAAAAAAAAGAAAGTCATAACAAAAAGAAATGGTAATGAGAGCATTTGTCCTATATGTGCAAATCGAAATCGGGCGGATCTTTACCCGGAGTAGAGCATAAACCTAAAAAGATTAACGAGGCCCATTCAAGAACAAGAAAATTACATCGTGATTTGGATTGGATCTCGATGAAACAATACATCAATGAGAAGTTAATTCGATAAGTTTAGTGAATTCTTTTTTTTTTTTTATTATAAGGAAAGGAGTCAAAACTCGTCTTTATTGAAAAATCGAAGAAAAAGTCCTTTCGTTAGAAACCTGCTATGAAAAAAGAAAGAGGACTGGAATCTACACATTGATTCGTTTTTTTTTTTTCGCAATTTTTTTTTGAACCGTATGCGTCAAAAGATGCATGTACGGTTCCTAAGGGATACAACTTTACCCTAATCAACCGACTTTATCGAGAAAGATTACTTTTTTTAGGCCAAGAGGTTGATAGTGAAATATCGAATCAGCTTATTGGTCTTATGGTATATCTCAGTATCGAGGATGATACCAAAGATCTGTATTTGTTTATAAACTCTCCTGGCGGATGGGTAATACCCGGAGTAGCTATTTATGATACTATGCAATTTGTGCGACCAGATGTACATACAATATGCATGGGATTAGCCGCTTCAATGGGATCTTTTATCCTAGTCGGAGGAGAAATTACCAAACGTCTAGCATTCCCTCACGCTTGGCGCCAATGAGGTTTTTATTTGAGAGAAAAAAAAAGACTATGCCTTCGCCATATGAAATATGAATATTAAGTAATAATAGCATGGCACTTTGAATTCGATATGAGAAAGTTTTTTATTGTTTTTTCAAAACATTAGATTATGTATCGAAAGAGTAGTATGAGATTAAAGGTATTTCCGATTTTATCTTATCTATCGGGAGTCCAGTTCAGCGTCACAAACTTTTTTGTTTTCACACTAGAGGACTTTTAACATATGTTATGAAAGAGTGCGAAAATCAAAAATAAAATAAGATTATTTTTTCCTTATTTTATTTGATCGGCTCAAAAAGAAACTTTGGGATTGCTGAATCACAGACAAAAAAAATCATAAATATATAAAGCAACGGAGCCATCATAGTATTTTGAAACTCCTTGGAAAGGAAGGGTGGTAATTTGATCATTTACCGATATGGGTCTGATAGATCCTATTTTTCTCTGTCTTTGATGGAAGGTAAGGGTCAATTTGATTGTAGAGCCGTATGCAACGCACAAAAGATGCCTGTACGGTTGTTCAATTCTATCTTTTTTTTGCTTGTTATTCTTTATCTTTCTTTCTTTTCTCTTCCTTTCATCATGCGAGATAGAGGAACCTTTTATTATGTTATATCATCAGGGTAATGATCCATCAACCTGCTAGTTCTTTTTATGAGGCACAAACGGGAGAATTTATCCTGGAAGCGGAAGAACTGCTGAAACTGCGTGAAACCCTCACAAGGGTTTATGTACAAAGAACGGGTAAACCTTTATGGGTTGTATCCGAAGACATGGAAAGAGATGTTTTTATGTCAGCAACAGAAGCCCAAGCTTATGGAATTGTTGATCTTGTAGCGGTTGCATGAAAATAGCATGGATTTCGCCCAACTCCGTGATTTGAGATTTTATCTTTTTATTTTACCAAGTTTAATATTCTATCTATTAAAACTTATTTAATAGAATATTAACTAGAAGTAATTCATAATCATCTGGTTAGGATCGATCTAAACCAGCCCATCATATTATGGATATGATTCAACATGCCAACTATTAAACAACTTATTAGAAATACAAGACAGCCAATCCGAAATGTCACGAAATCCCCCGCTCTTGGGGGATGTCCTCAGCGTCGAGGAACATGTACTAGGGTGTATGTGCGACTCGTTCAGATCATGAGCTAGCCCAAAAGAAAGAAAACAATTTTTCCAGTATCCATGATCAATACCGATGAATAGGATAGAATGGAAAAACAAACTCCATTCACTATCTAAAAATCAAAAAATCTATCATATCCCTATCCCTCTATTGTGTATGAAATTTATGGTTTCCATTGGTGCAAATCCAATCACCTCAATTTAAGATG